AATTACTGAATGAGTCAGTAGGCGCATAAGATGGATCTATCTATGTATATATACATATTATAAGTTATATTATAAGTATACACAGTAGACTCATACTAGTTAGTGTCCCCTTCGGGAACGATAATTTGGATTTACTTATTTATTTAAGGAGTATTTGGATTTACTTAAGGAGTATAGGTATAAGGTAATTTTTGTTTATTGATATTGGGTTTGATAAATATCAACAAAATTAATTGTTTCAAGACCAACCCGAATGAAATTGATTTGAATTGACCTGACCCCCATCAGAACGAAACAAAATCCATTTGATGTATACATGTACCTACCAATTCGACGTAGATCCAAGATATTTTATTGAAGCATGTGCTGAAGAGATTTTTGTTGTGCTCTGAACCCAATTTTTAGAGAAAAAACAAATTTCGATAACCTGTTGATCCCCCAGATTTTCAGATTTCGATTTCTCATCTGTTAATTTCCTGGCTTAGTGTGATATGGAGATAAGCCTCTCTGATCTTAACAAGAAGTTAATCAATGAATGAAAGTGGAAGAAATGAAGTTTAACCTTCTTTTTTTTATATTCATTTTCTAGAATCTTCAGAATAAAGATTCGAATGAGTGATTCATGAATATAAATGACGAAAACGAATCAAAAAATGCTATGGTATGGGATCAGAAAAGACGTAAAGATCCTTCGGATCTAGTCATACCATTCCATTATATTGACAATTTCAAAAAACTGCTCATACTATGAGCATAGTATGATGGCGGTCGGGCAATTATGCCCCCATCGTCTAGTGGTTCAGGACATCTCTCTTTCAAGGAGGCAGCGGGGATTCGACTTCCCCTGGGGGTAGGTTACTACGAAAGGAAGTTGATCATGGATTATCAATAAGACTCGAATAGACTCTTTCTGGGTCGATGCCCGAGCGGTTAATGGGGACGGACTGTAAATTCGTTGGCAATATGTCTACGCTGGTTCAAATCCAGCTCGGCCCAATAATTAATAATTCGCTGATTCACCATGAAATGATATAACCCCTTTAGTTTTCCAGAAATGGAAGATATGAAAGAATCAAAAAAGTCAAATTTTCTGATATATCCCCATTTGTTCCATTTATTTTGTCTCATAAATTCTGATTCTGATCTTGCTAGTGATCTAGATTTCTATCAGGATTATTAAGTATAAAGTCTAATGAAAAGAAGAAAGCAAAGACAAAAAGACGCTTTTTTCAATGAAAAATGGATTCTCAATCGATTTGGCAATAACGAAAGGATTACTAATAATCAATAATCCGTGCTGCTTTCTTCTTTCACTCTTCTTTCACTAAAGTGTATATTCATGTGGATATCACTCACGTCTCTGTTACAACAGGGCACTATTAATCGAAATCGAAATGGTTTGAATCAAATCATAAGAATACGGATGCTGTACGTTTTATTTCTCCGGGATTGTAGTTCAATTGGTCAGAGCACCGCCCTGTCAAGGCGGAAGCTGCGGGTTCGAGCCCCGTCAGTCCCGACGGATCCAAATCCAATAAAAAAAATACATAAATATCTCTCTCCATTTTCTGTTAAACTGGGTACAAATGGTATAGTTTAATTCCCCGAGGTATCCTTCTTTTTCTTTGTTTTCCAAGAAAATTAGATCATTAAAAAAAGGGAGTTTAGAACTTAACTCCTTCCTTTTTTCTATTTTCTGTTTGTTTGGGTTTATTTGTAAACCGTTTGGAAACAATGGAAGTGGAAAGCGGGTAGATGATTGTACAAGAAAGGCGGTAGGTTATCGAAAAGACAGAATGGAAAGGAATGATAAATCAAAATAAAGTCTTAAAATAGAAAGGAAAGGAATTCTTTTGAGTGAATCAGGAATCTAAGTTTGTATTGGTATGTGGATAAAAGATCCGCCTATGTTATACTATTCAATTCTCGATGATCAATCGACTTGATAGCTCAGATATTGTTATTCATGATATTGATCCGATTCAATATCATTGAAATCGAATCGATCCCATTGAATTGACAAACGAAAGATTTATAATCTCTACGGGATTAAATCCCGAGTTATTGCGAAGTAAAAAAAAAAACGACACGATGAGATTATGGAAGTAAATATTCTCGCATTTATTGCTACTGCACTGTTCATTCTAGTTCCTACTGCTTTTTTGCTTATAATATATGTAAAAACGGTCAGTCAAAGTAATTAAAGTGATTAATTTGAATTACACTTGATTTCTTAGTTCTTATCAATGATTTAAGAACTCAAAAAAAATTCAATTTCCCAAATGTAATGAACGGACTAGAATCCGCAGTAGCCTCTAAGATCCGATAGTAATAGTACGGTCGAACGATTCAAAAATGAATCGTTCGACCATACTATCCATTTTTATTATTGTAATCTAGAAAGATACAAACTGAATCGAGATCAATCTACAATATGTATATGGATCTTCATAAATGTTAATATCAATTAAATATATGGAATGTACATAGTATCTCAATTCTATTTCTTTGCTTCATCTATTTGTTTTCTTTATCTATTTGATTTTTGTTGATTCCAATCAATCTGAAATAATCGCGAGGCAACTCTTATTATTTTCTAATTTATAGAAAATTAGAAAGTAATCTTTTTTTTAGCATTTCAAAGAAGTAATGGATTGCGCGGTTTACAGATAATCCAAGGCGTTCTATGGTAACTTCTTCGGATTTCAAAATTCGAAAAGGGTTATCCTATCGATTTTGAATCCTTCAGCCATGATAGCAAACGCGTCAATAAAGCACAGCAGAAATAAAAGCCAATACAATTTCGGAATGAAGATATTTTTATTAATTCAATTTTTTAATTCGAAATTGAATTAAATTAATGAATTCAATATATTAAATAATTAATAAAGATTATTTATGCTTTGCAAAACGATCTATAAAAAATCTATAAAAAAGTGATACAATTTGATTCCCCAACTCAATTCGTAGTATCTCTAGAGTCCACTCCTTCCCCATATTACGAGTGAAAGGGAAAATGTAAAGACTACCATTAACGCAGCCCAAGCGAGACTTACTATATCCATGTGAATTATGTCCCCTATCTCTCTGAATATGAAGGAATTATTCCATTAGTGTTTATTAATAATAGTGGAATCACTGGTGCAGAGTCAAAAGGGGATTCTGACCCAACACCCTTGATGAAAGACTCCAATAAATATGAAAAATGAAACTGCAGTTACGCTTTTCTTTTGAAGTATCAAAGGGAATGCTACTAATATATATATGTAGGAATACTGATACCTATTCTTTATTTTTCTTGTCCTTCATTATCATTAAGTAAAAGAAAAAAGCCAATTATCCCTCCAATCTAATTCAAGACCCGGCCAGTAGACACGACATTAGTAATGGAAAAAAAGTAATGGAAAAAAATTGGTAACTCTTTATTTGATATGATAGCCCTTCCACTACTATAATCTTTACTTGAATCCTAAATACAACGAGTTACGGCACTTTAATTTAAAGAAGGGAACCACCAGCTGTTTCCAATCAAGAAAGTCTCAAGACTACGCGTGTTTTGCTGGGAAAAATTCGGCGAGTTATAACAGCAAAGGAGAATAAAGAATAAGGGATTTCGAGTCTTGTCTTTTGTTAATCAGGCGACACCCAGATTTGAACTGGGGAAAAAGGATTTGCAGTCCCCCACCTTACCGCTCGGCCATGCCGCCAAAACGATACAAAATAGATGAAAATATTCCCCTTTATTTGTTATTTGTTTTTTTGGGGGGGGCCGGCTCCTTCCCTTCAATTAATTTTATAGTATCTCAAAACACCCAATATCTAAATACCTCTCTTTTCTATTAAAAAACCAAATGGGAATTTTTTTCAGTTACAAAAGCAAAAATTCAGAACAAATTGGAACCGTTAACTATATGACTGTAAATTCATGACCCACTCTTGGATTTACATCTCAAATTGTCTTTCCCTAATGATAAATGATATAAGAAAATCAAAATTGATAATTGATATATAACTAATCAGTCTTGATTTTTTTATTGCAAAAAAAAAATCAAGACTGATTTCAATTATAATGTCAATTATTAGTATATGTAAACCCCAAACATAAGTTGTGTTCCACAGTTAGCTTATGGGGTATATTATTTGTGTATGATGCCTGTTTATAGGGAATTGGCGGACACTTGTCGTACTGCAATTTAGATTGATTAGATTGAAGAGAAAATAGAAATTTTGATAGAGTATGACATGTGCTGTCCCGAGTAGAAGTATGCAATAAAGGAGAACGATGTATGGATAGATAGCTATAGCAGCGCGGGTTTAATAAATACAAGCCTTCTTATGCACTTCAATCGTATTCTAAAAATAAAAATTCTACAAAAAAAGAAAAAGGAGTTCTCTGCAAATCTTTTTTGGAACAATGGAATTCACGAAAGAGTTAAGTACTAAAAAAATTAACTTTCTATTGTTATATTGTTTCTGATTATTATGTCTTTATCCCCGTGAATGGATCAAATCCCGAATCCATTTATTTTTCTGATATCCAATCGGATTGGAATATGTAATATCATAATAATGGTATAAAGTGAATTTTCTATTCTAGACAAAATAAAAAAACTCCATAATTCTAAGTGGAATTTATCAATTCCTTTCCGTTTGGATCTGTCTCTTAGAAATTCCAATTTAACTAAGTCTAAAATTAAGTCTAAAATCATCTTTTTTCCTCCGTTCATACGTATTTCATACATTCCATATATATGGAGTTGGGTAAAATTTCATGTGATTCAGTAAACAGAATCGAAATTCCATCATTGCTAGATCGATTCATATGATTCAATGCAGAATGAGAAAAGAATGGGATTTTTTGATAAATGGGAAATTCAAAATGCTCGGTGACGGAAATGCGGGAATGTCTACAATACCCGGGTTGAATCAGATACAATTTGAAGGATTTTGTAGGTTCATTGATCAGGGCTTAACAGAAGAACTTTATAAGTTTCCAAAAA